TTCTGATTGATCCGGGTACTTGGAATCCTATGGATGAAGATATGGTCTCTATGGATCCTATTGAATTTCATTCGGAAGAAGAAGCTTATAAAGATCGTATTGATTCTTATCAAAGAAAAACGGGTTTAACTGAAGCCGTTCAAACAGGTATCGGTCAACTAAAAGGTATTCCTGTAGCAATTGGGGTTATGGATTTTCAGTTTATGGGAGGTAGTATGGGATCCGTAGTAGGGGAAAAAATTACCCGGTTGATTGAGTATGCTGCTAATAAATCCCTACCCCTTATTATAGTATGTGCTTCCGGAGGGGCACGTATGCAAGAAGGAAGCTTGAGTTTAATGCAAATGGCTAAAATCTCGTCTGTTTTATATGATTATCAATCAAATCAAAGGTTATTCTATGTATCAATCCTTACATCCCCTACTACTGGTGGGGTGACAGCCAGTTTTGGTATGTTAGGGGATATTATTATTGCCGAACCTAACGCCTACATTGCATTTGCAGGTAAAAGAGTAATTGAACAAACATTGAATAAGACAGTACCTGAAGGTTCACAAGCAGCTGAATTTTTATTCCAGAAGGGTTTATTTGATCTAATCGTACCACGTAATCTGTTAAAGGGCGTTTTAAGTGAGTTATTTCAGCTGCATGCTTTTTTTCCTTTGAATCCAAATAAAACCGAGGATTGAGGTAAATTATTTTATTTGTTTGTGTCAATATCAAAAAGTATTTTTTGTTTTATTGGAACCAAAGTAAAAACCAGAAGAATGGGAGTTTTTGGTTGGTGACATCCTAATTTTTTTTTGAATAAAGAAGAAAGAATAAAAAAATGTTAATAATTATGAATAGAATATTTATTCTATATTCCGATTCCTATCCTAATTAAGAAACCTTCATCAACAAGATAAAAGAAGGACTTCTTAGTTTTCCTTCTGTGAAATTAGTCAAATAATAAAAATTTCATGTCCTCTTCGTACACTTACATATGTATGAAAAATTCGCTTTTTGCTTCTTTTCTGGGAATCTTTATTAAAATAAAAATACCTCTTGGATCAAATTCTAAAGAATTCTTTGGAAATTGAATTTCATTTCTAAAAAATCCTCTATTTTCTTGAATTCGTAATTAGTCGAAGCAAGGGAAATAAAAAAGATGACTAATACTAAAGGAAACTTTATTATCATATTGATATTATATATATGTAAAAGCGAATAAATTTTTTAGTTCTACATTCCGTGTATTTGTATTTATTCTATATTATAAACTATAAGTAATTCTATAGAATTCTAATTAATTAATTAATATAATAACATAATAACAAGAAAAAAATATAACAAACAGGTACAACTACAATTTATAGTAAATGGAGGTGCCCATTTTATGACAACTATGAACTTTCCCTCTATTTTTGTGCCTTTAGTAGGCCTAGTATTTCCGGCAATTGCAATGGCTTCTTTATTTCTTCATGTTCAAAAAAATAGGATTGTTTAGATATTTGGGTCCAAATCGAATTTTTCAAGACTTAGACTTGAATCGTAATACAGATATCTATTTAGCAGAAGCGATTTCTTCCGAACATAAATGAAAGAGCTCCTATGTATGTGAAAAGATGACGACATATGGGTAATAGATGTTTTTATTTTGATCTAACTCAAAAAAAAAAAATTGAAATATTTCGATATTCATTCAATATTTCAATATAAAGTGAAACATACCCGATGCTAAGAATAGTACTAGTTGATGAGAGTTACATCGTAAACAAGGCAGAGTAAGGAAAGTACAATTCATTTGGGGTATTCTTTCAATTCAAATTCAATGCAACCAGATATAGTATGAATTGGCGATCAGAACGTATATGGATAGAACTTATAACGGGATCTCGAAAAATAAGTAATTTCTGCTGGGCCTTTATTCTTTTATTGGGTTCATTAGGATTCGTATTGGTTGGAATTTCCAGCTATCTTGGTAAGAATTTTATATCTTTATTCCCCTCCCAACAAGTTCTCTTTTTTCCACAAGGGATCGTGATGTCTTTCTATGGGATTGCGGGTCTCTTTATTAGCTCTTATTTGTGGTGTACAATTTCGTGGAATGTGGGTAGTGGTTATGATCGATTCGATACAAAAGAAGGAATAGTATATATTTTTCGTTGGGGATTTCCTGGAAAAAATCGTCGCATCTTCTTCCGATATCTTATAAAAGATATTCAGTCTATTAGAATAGAACTTAAAGAGGGCATTTATACTCGTCGTGTCCTTTATCTGGAAATAAGAGGCCAGGGAGCCATCCCCTTGACTCGTACAGATGAGAATTTGACTCCAAGAGAAATTGAACAAAAAGCTGCTGAATTGGCCTATTTCTTGCGTGTACCAATTGAAGTATTTTGAAAAAATGAACTGAAATTATGAATGCTTTCTTAATTTGGAGTAAAATAATAAATCTAGAATACCTTTTTCTACGGCATGCCTTAACGGAAATTTCATCAGAACCCTCACTTGGGTCAACGTAGATTTATACAGAACAACCAAAGGGAGAAACTGTTTTTGTCTATAAATAGGAATAGGTGTTTTTGGATAGAAATTCACTTAAAATTCAATTCAGTAACAAGAAAAAATAAATCATGTCAATTTTTTATGTTATCAATTTTTTAGCAATCTTTCTTTTTATTTTTATCCTTTCTTCTCTTTATATTATATTTAATGATAAAATAATTGGAAAAAATCAAATTATTAATTAGAACGATAATGAAATTATCCAAATTAGGTCTTGTTTTGCCGCCCATTTTTATCATCACATTCATACCTTCAATTCATTTTTTTGTGCTATGGTTAACTTATGATTCGAACTATTTTATTTGAAATTTTTGTAGAAAATGAGCTCTTTCCTCTTCAAATCCAAATAATATTCATTAAATTGAAAATGAAAATGAAATAATGAAGCGGCTTTGCCGCGTATTCATCTTTTTTTTATTTATTCGAAATGGACTAAAAAAAAAACAAAGAATAGATTCATGGATTCGATACATTCGAATAGTTCATGTTTGATACAAATATTCGATCACATAAAATCGACGAACACGACAGGTTCATTAACAATAACAATTTATAGATAAAAAAAAATGGAAAAAAAGAAAGCATTTATTCCTTTTCTATATCTTGTATCTATAGTATTTTTACCCTGGTGGATCTCTCTATCATTTCAAAAAAGTCTGGAGTCTTGGGTTACTAATTGGTGGAATACTAAACAATCTGAAATTATTTTGAATGATATTCAAGAAAAAGGTATTCTAGAAAAATTCATCGAATTAGAGGAACTCCGCTTGTTGGACGAACTGATAAAGGAATACCCGGAAATACAGCTACAAAACCCTCGTATAGGAATCCACAATGACACGATTAAATTGGTCAAGATGCATAATGAGGATTGTATCCATATGATTTTGCACTTCTCGACAAATTTAATCTGTTTCTTTATTCTAAGCGGTTATTCTATTATGGGAAATAAAGAACTTATTCTTCTTAACTCTTGGATTCAGGAATTCCTATATAACTTAAGCGACACAATAAAAGCTTTTTCTATTCTTTTAGTAACTGATTTATGTATCGGATTTCATTCGCCCCATGGTTGGGAGCTAATGATAGGCTTTATCTACAAAGATTTTGGATTTGCCCATAATGATCCAATTATATCTGGTCTTGTTTCCACTTTTCCAGTCATTCTAGATACAATTTTGAAATATTGGATTTTCCGTTATTTAAATCGTGTATCTCCATCTCTTGTAGTGATTTATCATTCAATGAATGACTGAAAAGAAGAAACAAAGGTATATGGATATAAATCCAATTCTAATTTAGTTTAGAATTTAAAAATTAAAACGTTTCTTACTTTGTACATAATCAAAGCATTCAAATTTGTATTTACTCTTTTTATTTATACCCATCTAAGGCGGGAGTTTCCTCCCATATTCCAGTAATTTTCGTTCAGTCAATTCAGTTTTTAAGTTAAAGTAAATATCAAAATCGTGGATAGGGAACTATACTAGCAACCTAACCCAATTTATTGTAAAAATTTTCGGAATCAACGATTGGACCATGCAAACTATAAATACTTTTTCTTGGATAAAAGACCAGATTACTCGATCCATTTCCATATCGCTCGTGATATACATAATAACTTGGTCATCCATTTCGAATGCATATCCCATTTTCGCACAGCAGGGTTATGAAAATCCGCGAGAAGCAACTGGACGTATTGTATGTGCCAATTGCCATTTAGCTAATAAGCCCGTGGATATTGAGGTTCCGCAAGCAGTCCTTCCAGATACTGTATTTGAAGCAGTTGTTCGAATTCCTTATGATATGCAATTAAAACAAGTTCTTGCTAACGGCAAAAAGGGGGGGTTGAATGTAGGGGCTGTTCTGATTTTACCTGAGGGTTTTGAATTAGCACCACCCGATCGTATTTCTCCAGAGATGAAAGAAAAGATAGGCAATCTTTTTTTTCAGAGCTATCGCCCCAATAAAAAAAATATTCTTGTCATAGGTCCTGTTCCTGGTCAAAAATATAGTGAAATCACCTTTCCTATTCTTTCTCCGGACCCGGCCAGTAAGAAAGATGTTCACTTCTTAAAATATCCGATATATGTAGGTGGTAACAGGGGAAGGGGTCAGATTTATCCTGACGGGAGCAAGAGTAATAATACAGTTTATAATTCCACAGCGGCAGGTATAGTAAAGAAAATAATACGAAAAGAAAAGGGCGGATACGAAATAAACATAGTTGAGGCCTCGGATGGACGTGAAGTGATTGATATTATCCCTCCAGGACCCGAGCTTCTTGTTTCAGAGGGTGAATCTGTCAAACTTGATCAACCATTAACAAGTAACCCTAACGTCGGGGGGTTTGGTCAGGGAGACGCAGAAATAGTACTTCAAGACCCACTGCGCGTACAAAGTCTTTTGTTCTTCTTTGCATCTGTTATTTTGGCACAAATCTTTTTGGT